AGAACAGCCCCTACATTCAAAGCCCCCTTTTTACCATTAGCAAGAACTTGTTTCAGTTGCATATCATAAGGGATTCGAACAACTGCTTCAAATACAGTATCAGGAAGCACGGCTTGCGGAACTTCAATATCCACGGGCTTATTAGCTAAATGGCAATTGGCACATACAATTCGTCCAGTTGCTTCTCGTGGGTTTTCATAACCCTGCTGCGCAAAAATGGGATATGCATTTGAAATAGATGCCCGAGTTATTACATATATCATGATAGATACAGAAATCGATTGAGTCATCTGTTCCTTTACCCAAGAAAAAGTATTTCTATTTTGCATGTCCAATCATTGATCCCGGAATTTCTACAATAAATTAGATAGGTAGCTAGTATAGTTCCCTATACACGAGTCTGTCATTGTACTGGGATAATTGTACTGGAATATAGGACGAATACCTTGAAGAGCTAGAAGTATAAAGAATTAAGTAAGATTTAAAATGCTTTCTTTATATACGATACGAAGAAAGATTCTGATTTGATTGATATCAGGAGATTAAATGAGTTCTTCATTCATTCATTGAATGATAAATGACTACAAGTGAAGGAGATACACGATTTAAATAATAGAAGATCCAATATTTCACAATTGTATCTAGAATAACTGGAAAAGTGGAAACAAGACTAGATATAATTTGATCGTTATGAACCAATCCAAAATCGTTGTAGACCGAACCAATCATTAGTTCCCAACCATGGGTCGAATGAAATCCGATCCATAAATCAGTAACTAAAAGAATCAAAAAAGCTTTTATTGTGTCACTTAAGTTATATAGGAATTCCTGAATCCAAGAATTAAGAATGACAAGTTCTTCATTACCCATAATAAAATAACCACTTAGAATAGCGAAACAAATTATATTTGTCGAGAAATCCAAAATGATATGGAGATGATATTCATTGTGTGTTTTGACCAATTGTATCGTTTCCTTGTGTATTCCTATACGAAGTTTTTGTATATGTGTCTCCGGGTACTCCTTTATCATTTCATCCAAGAGGAATAGTTCTTCTAATTCTATGAATCTTTCTAGAACGTTTTTCTCTTGAATATCATTCAAAAAAGTTTCGGATTTCCCGGTATTCCACCAATGAATAACCCAAGGTTCCAGACATTTATTAAATGAGAGAGAGACCCACCAGGGCAAAAATATTATGGATGAAATATATGGGAGGGAGACCCAGGCTTTCTTTTTTTTTTTCATTTTTATCCTAAAAGGACCCTTATTCTATTTCTATATTCCTTTCCTTCTAGATCCGAGATCTAAATTATATTAGACAAAAAAAAATGGGAAATAGATCTATGGGTTCAATACCTTTTTATAGAACTCGTACTTCAGAGAAATATCAGATAGAGTCGACGGTTGTATTAAAAAGGAAATTAGCAAGTTTTTTTTTATTTTTTCTTCAGTTCATTTCAAAATACTTCAATTGGTACGCGCAAGAAATAGGCCAATTCGGCAGCTTTTTGTTCAATTTCTCGTGGAGTAAAATACTCATCAGTACGAGTCAAGGGAATGGCTCCTTGGCCTCTGATTTCCATATAAAGGACACGACGAGGATAAAGACCCTCTTTAACCTCCATTCTGATGGATTGGATATCTCTCATAAGTAAGCGAAGGAAGATGCGACGATTTATTCCAGGAAATCCCCAACGAAAAATACACACTATTCCTTCTTTTCTATCGAATCGGTCATAACCACTACCTACATTCCATGAAATTGTGCACCACAAATAGGAGCTAATGAATAGACCTGCGATCCCATAGAAAGACATCACGATCCCTTGTGGAAAAAAAAGAATTTGCTGAGATGGAAATACGGATATCAGATTCCTACCAAGATAACTGGAAGTTCCAACCACTAAGAATCCTAGTGAACCTAAAAAAAGGATACAGGCCCAGAAAAAATTACTTGTTTTTCGAGACCCCATTATAAGTTCTATCCATATATGTTCTGATCGCCAATTCATACTCTACTAGATCCAGTTGCATTCGATTGGAATTGAGAGAATAACCCAAATGAATTTTACTTTCTTGATCCCGAAGTAACTTTCATTAGCTAGCACTATTCTGATGTAAACCGTTAGAAGTAATTTGTTAGATACATTGACTTTCCATTTAAATAAAATATTCGCCGATCTATTTTTAATTTAACCAGTTATACCTGCATATACATGCATTTATGCGGATATCATGTATCCGCATGCATAACAGTTCTTTCATTTGTGTTTCACATATCGTACCATATTACACTAAATAAATATCTGTATTATGATCCAGTGTTGAAATAAATTGATGAGATTTGGTCCCATCGGATCTAGACAATCTTATTTTTTTGGACATGAAGAGATAAAGAAGCCATTGCAATTGCCGGAAATACTAGGCCCACTAAAGGCACAAAAATAGAGGGTAAGTTGAGATCTGTCATAGAATGGGTGCCTCGATTTAATATTTCTATCTATTAGAAAGAGAAAGATATCTTATGATATGATAAGTATATCTATCCTAAGTTAAGTATATATCATAAACTGTATTATATTTATATTTATAATATTATTTATTAATTTATAATAAATTTATAATATTATTTATTAATAATTTATTAAATTTAATATTAATAAAATAAATTGAATTTAATATTAATAAAAAAAAAGTATTAATATTTAGAAATTAATATTTCTAAGTATTAATATTTATAAATAAAGTAGTTAATAAGTGCAAGTAATGTAGAACTAAATAAGTGTACTTATTTAGTTCTACACGAATATGTATGATAATTCACTTTATTAATATATTTAATTATTCTTCTCCCATCCTTATTTCTTTCTATCTTTCTAATCTAATAAGGAGTTTATTATGAAAATAAAAGATTTTATTAGGAGTTTGCAACTCTAACTAATTCGATCCATCCAACAAACGGGGATTCATAGTCAAAAATGGGGGTTATCGATAGATATAGAAATAACTTCTATTCTCTATTTTATATTTATTTCTTTTTATTTTGATTTCGATATTTTTTTTTATTGTCTATATTAATACGTAAGAAGGCCAGATAATTTTTTTTTATTTTCCCTAATTCTAATTCCTCGGAGGGAAAAATTCACTTTTTTATCCTGTTGATAGAAGGTTCGTGATTACTAATCATGAATAGAGGTAGGATAAAAAAATAGATCTGGAGGAAAAAATTAAAAGTAATTACCCGAAACTTCTAACTCTTATTACAAGTAGAACTTATGTCATCAAAGAAAACACCATTTTTTTTAGTTTTTTTTGATTACGATGAACTAAATACTTGTTCGCTACAAATAACTGAATTTAGTGCTATACTTTATTAATTTTTTGAATTTTGATTCAAGGGAAAGAAACCATGGAGCTGAAATAACTCACTCAGAACACCTTTTAAAGGATTACGTGGTACAATTGGGTCAAATAAGCCTTTATGGAATAAATACTCAACCGCTTGTGAACCGTCGGGTACTGTCTTATTCAATGTTTGTTCAATTACTCTTTTACCCGCAAATGCAATGTAGGCATTAGGTTCAGCAACAATGACATCTCCCAACATACCAAAACTGGCTGTTACTCCACCGGTTGTAGGAGATGTAAGGATTGATACATAGAATAATTTTTTATTTGATTGATAATTATATGAAGCGGAAGATATTTTAGCCATTTGCATCAAACTCAAACTTCCCTCTTGCATGCGCGCTCCTCCAGAAGCACACACAATAATGACAGGTAAAGGTCGATTAGTAGCATACTCGATCAAACGGGTGATTTTCTCACCTACTACGGATCCCATACTACCTCCCATGAACTTAAAATCCATAACTCCAATTGCTATGGGAATACCATTTAGTTGACCTATGCCTGTTTGAACAGCTTCAGTTAAACCTGTCTTTCTTTGATAAGAATCGATACGATCTCTATAGGGTTCTTCCTCTGAATGAAATTCAATGGGGTCCATAGAGACCATATCTTCATCCATAGGATCCCAAGTCCCCGGATCAATCGAAAGTTCGATTCTATCTGAACTGCTCATTTTCAAATGATATCCACACTGTTCACAAATATTCATTTTTGACCTAAAAAATTTTTTATAATTTAATCCATAACAATTTTCGCATTGAACCCATAAATGTCTGTATTTTTTATTTCTACCGAAATCATTAGATCTTCTTCTTATATTGAAATCACTACCATTTTTACTAGTTCTTATACCAGAACTAGAACTCCCACTTTCACTACCAGTTACATTTTCAGTACAAATGAAACTATAAATGTAACTGTCACTGTAATTGTCGGTACCACCCGAAATGGAGCTATTAATACTGACTTCAAAACGAAGATGATTATCAATGCAACTATTAATGTGATTATTCCAACTAGATTGAGTATCATATATGCAATGATAATAGTAGTGATTGTTTCTCTTAGACCCACTATTTAAATAACTAGAAAAAAAACTTTCTAGTTCACTCAGAAAAGAACTATCATTGTCAATCTCAAAAATCTGATTTTCAATATCAAAACATACAGAAAAACTGTCACCATTACTATCCCTAATTAAAAAAGTGTCATCAGAGATCAAACTCCAAATATCCCTGATATCAAATAAATAATCAACATTTCTGAAACTATAACTGCCACAATCACTCCGACTAGGAATGTTTTTCTCCGTACCATTTAGAATGGGTTCTTCACTTCCACTGGTATGTCCAATAGCATCAAGACTATCCATTGATTTATTTAGTCCACACCTATGTTCTAACTTATCGTTAGACAACATCGAATTGAACCACCATTTTTCCATAGAGTCTTCCTGCTCCCTATTTGTTTGATATACAATAGATGAATAATCAATAATCATTTTACTATTTTATTTCCTATCAGGAATTAGGCATATGAATCCAATCATTAGGATTATTAACTAATAAAATAAAAATAACGTAACA